TACGTACCACTAAAGGGTTTAATCGCAAACTTGACAGATAACCCAGAAACTCTAAATTATCTTTAGATAATTGATTTATATGAACCTTTTGGGATTGAAACCATACGGAAAAATAACATTGCCATAAATTAACAAAATAATATTTCCATTTATTCATCAGAAGCGGCGTATCCTTTGTTGTCAGAATGCATCTTCCGCGATATCTAACATAATGTATGAAAGGATCTTTGAGCAACCCGAGGATCGCCGGAAAATTATTAACAAAAACTTTTAAAAAATGTTGTATTTTTCCATAGAATAAAATTCGCTCAAAAAGGACTTCATAAGATGTCGATCGTAAATGCGAAGACCTTTTGCGTATAAAAAAAAAGATGGATTCGTATTCACATACATGAGAATTATATAAGAACAAGAAAAATCTTGGATTCAAAATTGATTTTTTTTTAATATAAAAATTCTTCCAATTGCAATACTCGTATAGACAGAACCGAAAAAAATGCAAATAAGAGGCATCTTTTACCCGGTAACGTAGGGTTTGAACCAAGATTTCTAGATGGATGGGGTAAGGTATTAGTACATCTAAAACATAATGAAAATGTGCTAATTTGTCTTCTAAAAAGGGAAATATTGAATGAATTGATTGTAAATTATAAGATTTTTTTAATTGTTTTCCGTGGAAAGAGGATCCTAATCTTAGGGAAAATGGAATTTCTACAATCACTGCAAATAAAACGGATATCATTTGATAATAGAAAAGACTGGTATGCCCCAAAAAGGGATTTTTGTTCAAATCCTTAGTGGGAATAATCAAACGATTCTGTTCATACATTCGAAAAATTAAACGTTTCACAATGAGTGAACTATATTTTTTGTCATAATCCGTATTTTCCAAGAAAATAGAGCGATTTCTATTTAATCTATTTAAACCATGATCATAAGCAAGTACATAAATATACTCCCGAAAAAAAAGTGGATATAGAAAACTCTGTTGCCGAGCCCCATCAAACTCTAAATCTAAATCTAAATATCCTTGAAATTTATCCATTTGGATTGAAATTCGATTTGAACTAAAGGGAAAGTCTTTATTTTCTTGAGTTCTGAAATGACACATAGTGCGATACAGTCAAAATAAGGTATTAGGCTACGAAAGCAATAGATACCTCAGAAACAGGTAGACTGCTAACCGGATTCTCTATCTTTAATAGGTTTCTGTTCGTTATATTATAGAATAACAAAACAAGATGATTAGAAATCCTTTATTTTTTTAACCTAATCGCTCTTTTGATTTTGGAAATATATATATATCTTTTTTATCAATATACTGCTTCTTTTACACACTCCAACCTAACCCAAATGGACTAGGTAAAAAAATAATTAGGACTCATGAAAAAATTGACAATAACACGCAAGAAAAAAATGCCTTCCCATACCCGTATTAGGCACTAATCTATTTTTAACATTTAATTAGATCGGGTAATTTTTCAAATTACGAATGGAAGCTCGTTTCTTTTTTTTTTCCTGGAATCAGGAAAACTGGTTTTTTTATCCATCCATTTATATTTATTCACTTGACCCAAATTGGAATTCCTTTTTTTTTTTTGCGACATCAAAAACACAGGTTGTACCGATCCGGAAAGCAAAAAAAACGGTTATCTGAATTCTCCCTTGATACGACATGCTATTTTTTCCATTCATTCCTTTCAGGATCAGTCGTGGTCTTACAAACTCTACCGCAGATCTGGACGAATCCTTTTCTTCATACAAATGTGTAAAAGATGCTAGTCGCACTTAAAAGCCGAGTACTCTACCGTTGAGTTAGCAACCCCAAAAAACAAAAAAAGAACGTACTGCAAATATGTAGATACAACCAGAATAAAGAAAAAAAATCCAGTCGTGTGTGCGTCAGGGATAAATAGATCCATTTATCTATGATAGAATTATATTTGGTCCATACACTGTTGTCAATATGATTGTGAATTTTTCATATAGTGACAAGAATAGAAAAAATCAATAAAAAAGCTTAACCCCTTGGTTTGTTAGTTGATAGAATGAATGAAAACTAAGCCAGTTAGGGTAATCTCAAATCTTTTTAGACTTTTTTAGACCCATTTTTTATGATGAATTAATTATTCATATATATTAGTTTTATTCAGAATTAATATATTTTTTTATATACAGTATTATTTTCTATAGAGTAAAATTTTGTATTTATAAAAAAATTAGAATTTATATAATATAGATCCAAAAATTTTTTCATAAATTTGTTTATGATTATAAAACATAGTAGTTGGTAGCAGGGTATTTTTTAGTATTCGTACCTTAGGAGGAATACTAATAATAAATGGAAATTCTAATAAATCAAAATAAATATGATGGAAGTGAAAGAGGAGGAAAGAAAAGAGTAGATAAAATTTGATATCAAGCTATATACGAGTCTTTCACATCCTCTTTTTTATAGTTCATTAATTCAATTTCGTTTTATTAAGACTTAAATTCCGTAAAAATCCCTGCCTTCTTTGAAATATCATGAACTGTTCTTGTTGGTTGAGCGCCTTTTTTAAGAAAATCGAGAATAGCAGGAAGATTTAAATAAGTTTGATTAGTTATCGGATCATAAAAACCCACCTTGCTAAGATCTCTTCCTTCTCTTCGGGATCGAACATCAATTGCAACGATTCGATAAACGGCGCATTGGGATAGATGTATATGAATAATACCCCCCCCCTAGAAACGTATAAGAGGTTTTGGCCTCGTACGGCTCGAGAAAAAAAATTCAATGAGTAGAAGTTAACTTTAACTCTCTGTATAAAATTCAAATAGTCAATTCAAATATTAAATAGATTAATAAAAACATTAAATCAATTAGCCAGTATTGAAACCCTAACTATTTTTTTCCATAAAAAGCATTCGTAACATTCGTACTCTCGTAACTCAAGTTAAATAACTCTCAAATATCTCACCGGAGAATCCTTAAGTACTTTTTTTATTGAGTAGTCTCTCGCCCTTTTTTTGTTTGTCTCATTTTTTATAATCAATTTTGATTCTGATCTAGTTGTTCAAACAATTGAAAACTGGATTTCCTTGTTTCAGGATTCTTTATCCTTACTTTGAATCTTTAGGTTTAGACATGACTTCGGTGATCTTGAATCGTTTTATTAAAAAAGGGCAGCAACAAGCCCTTTATTTTGTTTATGATTTCTTTTCTTTCTATACAAAGAATCATACAAACGCTTGATTCACGCATGATAGACTTTTGATTCAAAGAATTTTACAATTTTAAGAAAATTTCCTTTTCCATTGTAAAATTGCTTGAAAGGACTTTTTTTTCAATATAAAAAGACTTACGAAGTTGTTCCAACTTATTGATTCGCACTAACCCTAGATCCTTACTCCTGCGAAAGGAATAAAAACTTTCTATTCTCCTCGAGCTCCATCCTGTACTCTTTTTTATATTCCAAAAAAGTGTAGGACTCTAGTAAAATAAGTAAAATAGAACACAAAATGTCGAGCCAAGAGCACCTTTATTCCTATATAAAAAGTGGCGGATGAAAAAATCCACAGCAGATCATGTCCTTCAATTCAAGTCGCACGTTGCTTTCTACCACATCGTTTTAAACGAAGTTTTACCATAACATTCCTCTAGTTTGTGTAATTGATTCAATTATGGAATCATGAATAGTCATAGTTCAGTCAGTATATCGTAATCTATACTTTTTGTTTCTCTATGAATAGAATAGTGAATTTACGCGTAAAGTTTCAGTCAGAATTCAAATGAATCCCATATTAGTTTGAATATAAATCTCTATTTATATATATAAATAGAGATTTTTTTTATTAAAACTCTTAGAATCTATGGTTCTACCTTACTTTCCCGCATCACACACAAATTAAAAAAGCAAATAGATTTTCGGTTGAAATGATGAAAAATGAAGTTTATTCTTCTTTTCATTTCAATATTTTATTCTTAAAAACTATTGGATTTTTAAACAGAAAGAGAAAGTTGGTGTACAAAGGCAATAGAAGATTGATTACGTAATGACTGTACTCTGGGACGGAAGGATTCGAACCTCCGAATAGCGGGACCAAAACCCGTTGCCTTACCGCTTGGCTACGCCCCATTTCGATTTTTATTCAAGACTACTAAAAGAGTAATATTCCTATTGGTTGTTCGTCAATTCAAAATGAAATATAGATTACATTAGTGCTAGAGTTTTAACACGTGTAGATAGCAAATCAAACTTACTTTATTGATCATTACATAGAATTCAATTAAGATATTGTATGAAAATATTATTTCTTTCATTCTCTTATGAGAATGAAAGGATTTTTGATTGAGTAAGTTCAACAAAGTCTTTTTAGACTATCTTTCTTTATTTTTTTCCTTATATAAAAAATATATTAATAACTCAATCAAAATTAAATTATCCACAAGAACACCCATTTTTGTTATGCTTAATATATTTAATTTGATCTGTATTTGTTTTAATTCTGCCCTTTTTTCAAGCACTTTTTTAGTCGCCAAATTGCCGGAGGCCTACGCCTTTTTGAATCCAATCGTAGATGTTATGCCCGTAATACCTCTTTTCTTTCTTCTCTTAGCCTTTGTTTGGCAAGCCGCTGTAAGTTTTCGATGAAATTCTTAATACTGTCTTAAAAAAATTCACGATTTTTATTCTTCCAACAATTCAAAAGATCAAAAAAATCTTGACGTATGAACGAACTCTCAATTCAAACATTGAATTTTTTTGGTAGCCATACTAAATCTAGATCATTTCTATTTCCTAAATTTTATCCTCTTTTCCCTAAATGAAAGAACCTAATTAGATTTGAGTTCACCAAAAAAATATCTAGATGTTGGTCTGCAAATCTGTTTGAACATAAAAGATTCGACTATGTATCTTAATTACAAATGACTTTCTGAAACCTTTTTTTTTATTGGTATCAAAATTAGATATTTGATATAAAAATAGAGAATCTATTCTCTTTTTTTTTTAGTACGATCTTGGAGATTGTGTAATGCTTACTCTCAAACTTTTGGTATACACTGTAGTTATATTCTTTGTTTCTCTCTTCATATTTGGATTCCTATCTAATGATCCAGGACGTAATCCGGGACGTGAAGAATAAAAAAGAAAGGTTTTTTATTGCTTTATTTAATTAGTGGAAATAGCGAATTTTATTAGGATTTTATCTATTACACACCATCAAAAGGAGAAAGGGAAAGAGAGGGATTCGAACCCTCGGTACGATTAACTCGTACAATGGATTAGCAATCCAACGCTTTAGTCCACTCAGCCATCTCTCCTAATCGAAAAGGGATACTTATTAGGTTCCATTAAACAAAAAAAGGCTTGAAAAAGAACCTTCTCCACTTTATTCTTAAAAAGCTTTCTTTTTTTTGTATAGATTATTCTTTATATTATATATATTTTTTCATTTTCTATATTTTATTATATATATATAAAATTTCTTTTTTATTATATAAATATAGTTATCCTCTATTTATATATATATATAATATATTACTATTATATAACTGTTTTTAGAGAACTTTCTCAGTAATTCTAGTTACATTAAAAATTTAGATAAAGATTAGATAAAGAAAAGGCACGAAAGATCAATAGAAATAAATAAAACCACAATAATAGAAATAGAGAATCCTTTTTTTATTTTTTCTCGTCAAAACACAAGTAAAAGATCTTTTTTATTTTAATAGCCTGGCCTGGTCAGTCCCCAGCCGGGCCTTTTTTTGTTAAAGTTAAAAAGACTCATCCGATGGATTTTTAGACAAAAAAGATTTTAAATTGAAAAAAAAAAAGTGGAATTGAATCCGCTTTTACTAATTTTATTAAGTCAACGCTAGAATTTTCTTATTTTTTTTTTTTCAGATTTTTTTATTACACCCCCGATTACTTTGTTCGACAAAAGGTTAATTTATATACAATAATTGCATTGTAGCGGGTATAGTTTAGTGGTAAAAGTGTGATTCGTTCCTTTAATCCCTTTAATAGTTAAAGGGTCTTTCGGTTTGATTAATCTTCCGATCAAAAATTTTATTTCTTAAAAGGATTTAGTCCTTTCCCTTTCAATGAAAGATTCAAGGAAGATTATAGATTCTCGTAATTTGTATCCAAAGACTTTAATCAATTGTAAATTTGGATTATGAAATTCCGAAACATAATTTTTGAATTGGATGACTATTTACAATTCAATAAGTATAACAAGAGGATCCATGGATAAAGCTAGAAAAGTTTCTTTCTAATCGTAACTAAATCTTCAGTTCTATTCATTGTTTGGTATAGAAAAATTGAAGCAAAATAGCTATTAAACGAGAACTTTGGTTTACTAAAGACATCGACATATTATATTGTTTTAGCTCGGTAGAAACCAAATACTTTTCCTAAGGATTCCGTTAATATAGAAATAAAGAACGAAGTAACTAGAAAGATTGTTCGAGTTCGCCTGATCTATCTTCTAGAAGGATCATCTAGAAAGCAAAATTTTCTGTGAAAGTACCCAGACGGAAAAAAAAAGCTAACATAGATGTTATGGGTCGAATTTTGATTTCGTTCCCGTCTTTTTTTATTTGGGAATTTTTCCATCCATCATAAAGGAGCCGAATGAAATCAAAGTTTCATGTTCGGTTTTGAATTAGAGACGTTAACAATATAAAAATGATCGATCGACGTCGACTAAAACCCTTAGCCTTCCAAGCTAACGATGCGGGTTCGATTCCCGCTACCCGCTCTAAATTCACAATTGCCCCTTTTTTTTATTAGAGACAATTTTAATTTTCTCTAGTAGAATTGTCTAATAGCAATTGTGTATTGAATTAACTTCAATACACAATTGCTAAAAAGATTGCGCACATTCTTTTTTTTTTTTTTTTAACAATTGGTTTAACAATTGGAAAGTCAAAAAAAGGGAAAAGCGTCCATTGTCTAATGGATAGGACATAGGTCTTCTAAACCTTTGGTATAGGTTCAAATCCTATTGGACGCAATATCAATATAGATATATTGATATTTATCTATTATTTCCATTTCTATATATTATATATAAATATATTATATATAATATATTTATATTCTATTTCGAAAAAAGATAAGAAAGAAATAGAATAAGAAATAAATTCTGAATGCTTTAAGATTTCATATTAAACAGATATTAGTTATATACTTCTTTATATTATATATTTATAGACTTCTATTTTCTATTTATAGAATTTCTTAAAAATTGAATTAAAATTAAAGAGTAAAATTGACTAAAGAATCAAAAATAAGAACGTTTCTTTTTTTATAATTTCTCCTGAAGTAGAAAACGTTCCAGTTGCTCTTGAATACCTTCTTTCAAAAAGCTTTCTGCTTCAGCAGTTAATGTCTTGGTAGAGGCTATGATTTCTTGAAACTGAGGTTTATTCGTTTTTAAGTAAGTGCGTAACTGAACGAGAAATTTTCTTACTTGTCCAATTTCTAATCCATCCAGATAACCATTTGTTCC